ATGATTATTGTATACGAATGGACCATTTGTCGAACAAGGGAGTGAGACGTAATCAAGATAGGATCAGAGAAAATTGGAGTGAGTGCTGACGTGTTCCGACGGGGGACTTAATGAAATAGGAGAAGAAGGTTCATTTAAATAAAAAGTTATATCTTTTCTTTTGCTGGGGGAATCGTTACTGACAGTTCCGGCCCGAAAGAGCCATTGAAGTCGGAACATAAAAATAAGTTGAATTGCGGAAGAATCCATAACTCCATTTTTTTTTATTCCAGTAAAGTAAGTCAATCGATAAAAGGAAAAACAAAGAATAATAAGAAATGACACTCCTGTCATAGGAATGGAAATAGCCCTTCTTGCTGCTTCAATAACAAGTATTTTCGTTTTCAAATCAGATAAATCATTTGATCTATGATTTATTGGAACAAAACAAGGAATGGCCTGGCTAGGTATAGGTACTGGCCAGGCCGGGGGAATAAAAGAACCTTTCGTACGAAATCAAAGAGGTACTCTTTCTATTGGAGATATCTGTTTCGAATCCTTATCTAAATGCAATTGCTGATAAAATTCGTATATATATAGAATAAAGAAAAGAAAGATAAAGAAAGACTTTTATCAATCTTTACTTCACGCGTCACATATGAATTATCCTTTTGTAATTGGGAGAGATGGCTGAGTGGACTAAAGCGACGGATTGCTAATCCGTTGTACGAGTTATTCGTACCGAGGGTTCGAATCCCTCTCTCTCCGTTCCCTCTGATCACTTGAGAGTTATCTTTCGAATTCGAAAAAATCTCGAGCCCTTGTTATCTTAGTTAAATGTATGGAATAGAGAAAATCATAAGAAAATTCAGAAATCAAGCAACGAAAAACTTCTGATTTTTTTATTTTATTCCTCGCGTCCAGGATTACGTCCTGGATCATTAGATAGGAATCCGAAGATGAAGAGAGAAACAAAGAATATCACTACTGTGTAAACGAAGAGTTTGAGAGTAAGCATTACACAATCTCCAAGATCATTTTTGGGGGAAATAAGGGAATAGATTCTCTATTTTTGTACCACATATCCCATTTTGACACCAAGAAATGGAGTGGTTTCTAGAAAAGAAAGGAATTTGCAGGAATTCATTTGTAATAAGATTCTGATTCCTTCGTTACCAAAATGATCTTTCATACCCACAATTAGGTATTGTGAGGGACCATACATAAGGTCTTTGACTTCCGGAAAGTCAGAATGAGAAAATGAGGTGATCCAGATTCATCGCGGCTATCCAAAAGAATTTCAATGTTTGAATCGAGAGTTCATAATGTAAGATTTATCTGATCTTATCAATTGTTAGAATAGAATTTTTCCCTTTTTAGCGAATCAATCATGAATGTTTCTAGGACAGTATTAAAGATCTCATCGAAAACTTACAGCAGCTTGCCAAACAAGGGCTAAGAGAAAAAAGAGTACAGGTATGACTGGCATAACATCTACGATTGGATTGAAAAAAGCATAAGCCTCGGGTAATTTGGCGAAGAAAAAGCTACTCGAATGAAGGGCAGAATTAATACAGATACAGATCAAACTAAAGATATTAAGCATAACAAAAATTTCGCTCTTGTGGAGAATTTCATTATTAGTGAGTTGGGGAAAAATGAAGAAAGAAGAGAAGATAGGCCAAACAAAAAATCCTTCTTTTTCTTTGAACTCCCCCAATCAAAAATCCTTCAATTCTCAAATGAGAATAGAAGGAATCATACTTTCATACAATATCTTAATTGAATTATAGATAATGATCAATGAATTTCTTTTGATTCTACATCTACACGTGTCGAATCCTAGCAACAACCTATTCCATAGATATTTGGGCTGGAATTGACGAACAACCAATATCCATATTAGTGTTATTAGTGTCAAATAGAAATCTCAATGGGGCGTGGCCAAGCGGTAAGGCAACGGGTTTTGGTCCCGTTACTCGGAGGTTCGAATCCTTCCGTCCCAGACCGATTCTATCGGAACAAAGATTGTGCTCTTTTCTTTAACAATCCTCTGTTTAAGAGTGTAATGTTGGATACAATGTGATCCAATCTTTCTTTCTGATTTCTAATGATTCAGAGAAGAATCATATCCTACCTTTCGATCCTGTTTCTGTTTCTCACAAACAGAAACAGAATCGAGTGTCAATGACATGTGGATGGAAATAAATATCTTTTTGATATAGGTAGGATGGGAACAAAGATCAAAGTTCCATTCAAAAAAAAAAGATTGGGTGGCCATTCAGCGTATGCCCGTCTCCCCCCCGCTCATATTCATATTGAAGTTAGTTAGTCATTTAGAGAAACTTTATGCCCCCTATTTATCAAATTTGGATTCCCACATGATGCATTCTGAGTCGACATGCGGAAGAAAGGTAAAGTAAATGGGGGTAAATGACTAATTTTATGTGGATCCTGAATTCTAAACAGGAGGAGTTCTTGGTACTAATTCCATCACTGGGATTAAAGCTCCTAAGACTGGGGTGGGGCAAAATAAAATAGAAACACCGAATTAATCTGGACCCATTCGGCTTTGTACCTATACAAGATGGTATAGCATCCCATAAGAGGATCTTTTTTTGATTGGCTTTGAGTATGATTCATGATCCCCATAGAATTCGTGTAGATACGAGTTAATTAGCAAAGGAAGGTATCAATTTCAATCAATATCTGTGTCATCCGGATCTCATTAACAAACAATAAAGTTCAATACGGAACAGATGTATTTTCTTTGGACTTAATTGCTTTTATTTTGCATCAGGCTCCAATGAATAATTGGAAATCAATGTAACGATGGGGGGGGGGGGTTCATAGATTCCATTCACTTTAGTTTATCTTTATGGAAATGGAAAAATTTCTGAACCTGAAATAAAGCAAAATCCGTAGAAAATGAACCATGCCCATATGTAGTTTTATTGTTCTATTTCAGTGACACCGGTATTTCGGTTTCGGTGAAAAAGATTTGTGATCTCTTAAATATACACGATGACCCCCGGTGACAATTGTTCGGTGTATCTGATGGATACGGAAAGGTCATATTCCTACGATTGGGATTTTCTCAATCAGATGAAAGAATAGCGACCTTAATCTTATCTTCCATGAGCTCTTTTCTATCCATCCCCATGAAAACAACTAAATTGGATTTTTTTCTCGACCCATCCATCTGATTTAAATCATTGATGATTCAATTGGAAAAGAAACATGGATTTCTCTTATGATGATCGAATTCGCGTCTCTTTAATCAATGAGATATCTGCTAAACTTTTTAGTTACTCGTTGTGATTGTGCCGACTTGTTGATTTGATTGATTTAGAGATCAAATGAAATTCAGTCTTTACAGGAAAACTTATTTATAGTAATGATAATGATGTCGAAGTAGGAAATTCTTGAAACCATTTTCTTTTTTATGATTCCTTACCTTATAAATCCTCGCTATTCGAAGAAGTGTGAGATTGGTGAATCTATCCTATCGAGTCACTTGCGACTTTTCCGGGTCATTAGAATAGCTTATTTGGTTAATGACTCATTTTATTTTGTTCCAGTATTGGTAATTCCAGTATTGGTAATCGAATTAAAGACTCGTCTTTAGTTTAGTTGTTCGAGAAAGAATTGGAATTGGATCTTTCATGATTGATCGTCCCGAACAATATAACAATATGTTGAAGATGTAGATGTAAATAAGTGTTAAGCAACTCATTTCTTCGTGTTTTTTATAAATGTGTTTCATTCCTATAAAAGAGGTTAATTTGGCTTTTTGCTGAGATTTCCCCAGAGAAATACCTATTCATACATATATAAAAAGAAAGTATGGACTACTATGCACCGATGGAGCCAATGACTATTCATGATTCCATATTGAATCAATTCCATACCGGTCCAAATTAGAGGAATGTTATGGTAAAACTTCGTTTGAAACGATGTGGTAGAAAGCAACGTGCGACTTGAAGGACATGATCGGCTGTGGATTCTTGCATCCACCATTTTTTTATATATCAATGAAGATGCTCTTGGCTCGACATAGTTTGTTCTGTGCCACCAGGACCCCATTGGGGGGGGGTTGTAAATAGTACATGATGGAGCTCGAGCATAAATTCTTGATTCATTTATCAGAGGGAAGGATCTAGGGTTAGTGCCAGTCAATAAGTTGGAACAACTTCGTAAGTATATCTTCGATATAGAAATCGCAAATTCGAACAAGTTTCAAATAAAAAAGCAAAAAAAGGAAAATTTGTCGGAATTGGTAAAACTATTTCGATCAAAAGTGTATCACAGGGGAATCAACCATTTGTATGATTCTTCAATAGAAAGAACAAAAGGTATGTTGCTGCCATTTTGAAACAATTAAGGATCACCGAAGTAATGTCTAAACCCAATGATTCAAAGCAAAGATAAAGGATACCGGAACAAGGAAACGCCATTTTCAATTGTCTCAATAACTAGATCAGAATGAGAAAGGAAAATCGATTCTAGACGAGATAAACAAAAGAGGTTAGAGACGGCTCAATAAATGTCTAAGGATTTCCCTTCGAGCTCTTTGAGAATTACCCAACTTGAGTTATGAGTACGAATGAGATTTCTTTTTTTTTATTCCTTCCAAAAAAAAAACGACTCAAATCCTAATCTAATTGATGATTTTATGGATCCATTTGCCACTATATACAATACATAAATTCGAATCATTCTTTCTCGAGCCGTACGAGGAGAAAACCTCCTATACGTTTCTAGGGGGGGCATTGTTCATCTATATCTATCCCAATGAGCCATCTATCGAATCGTTGCAATTGATGTTCGATCCCGAAGAGAAGGAAGAGATCTTCGTAAAGTGGGTTTTTACGATCCGATAAAGAACCAAACTTATTCAAATGTTCCTGCTATTCTATATTTCCTTGAAAAAGGCGCTCAACCTACAGGAACTGTTCATGATATTTCAAAGAAGGCGGAAGTATTTAAGGAACTTCGAATTAATCAAACGAAATAAAATTTATGAAATAGAAAAAAAAGATTGAGTGAAATAACTGGCAATTGAGGGGATTGCCATCAATCAGATGGTTTTCGTTGGAACTCTACGAATAAATAAGGGATCAATCTTGCTATTGTTTGTACTTCTATTGAAAACCAGAGATTTTTTTCCTACTTCTTCTTTATTTATTCCCCCCCCACACACTTCATTTCTTATCTATGTAGTGCCAATCCAACACAAGTCTTTATTTTCTTTATTTCATTTTTTTTTCTCAAAATTCCATTTCTATTGACAATGGTGTATCGATCAAATATAATTCGATCGTGGATAAATAGATCTATTTATCTACGTCCCATAAGTTTGTTTCTTTACTTCACTAGGTTCGCCGGATTCACTGTGACACAAGAAGTATCTTCTTAAGATAATGAAAAAAAAAATGATCAAAAGAGGGTCCACAAATTTTTACATCTATCTATATTTATCCGTGAATCCGTTGTATTTGAATCTGATCTGAACATTTTGATGTTCATAATTGATCATCAAATGTTTCTTTTAGATTTGTTGCTAGTTCAATGTTTTGATGGGGTAGGGCAATCCAATCTCTTTATTTATTTATTTATTTTTTGATTCCGATCGTATCTACACACCATATTTATACGGGTTGCTAACTCAACGGTAGAGTACTCGGCTTTTAAGTGCGGCTAGGATCTTTTACACATTTGGATGAAGCAACAGATTCGTCCATACCATTGGTATGGTTTGTAAGACCACGACTGATCCTGAAAGGGAATGAATGGAAAAAACAGCATGTCGTATCAATGGAGAACTCTGAGAATACTTCCTGGGTCGGTAGAAAATCTTGTTTTGATTCTTGGAACGGTACCAAATCAATTCACAGTTTGGTCGAGTGAATAAATGGATAGAGCCCTAATGGCTCCAATTATAAGGAAACCAAAAGCAACGAGCTCGGTTCATAATTCGAATGATTACCCGATCTAATTAGACGTTAAAAATAGATTAGTGCCTTATGCGGGAAAGGGTTCTCCTGTGAGTGGATCATCGATTCCTTTTTTTTTTCATGAATCCTAACTATTAACTATTCTTTCTCTATTATGGAGTGGAGACGAATGTGTAGAAGAAACGGTATACTGATAAAGATAATTTCTTCCAAAGTCAAAAGAGCGATCGGGTTGCAAAAATAAAGGATTTCTAACCATCTCTTGTAACTATAACGAACACAAACAAATTGGATGGAAAGAGAGAGGATCCGTTCATTGGACTCCCCGTCTCCGGGGTATCTATTCTTTTCTTACTATATACCCTGTTCTGACCGTATCGCACTATGTATCATTTGATAACCCAAGAAATCCCCCGTGCCTTTGTATAATTTCAAATGGAGGAATTACAAGGATATTTAGAAATAGATAGATCTAGGCAACAACACTTCCTATATCCGCTTCTATTTCAGGAGTATATCTACGCACTTGCTCATGATCATGGTTTAAATGGATCGATTTTTTACGAACCTATGGAAAATTTCGGTTATGACAATAAATCCAGTTCACTAATTGTGAAACGTTTAATTACTCGAATGCATCAACAGAATCATTTGATTCTTTCGGTTAATGATTCCAACGAATCTATTTTCGTTGGGCACAACAAGAATTTTTATTTTCAAATGGTATCAGAGGGTTTTGCAGTCATTATGGAAATTCCATTCTCGCTGCGATTAGTATCTTCCCTAGAAGAAAAAGAAATAACAAAATCTCATAATTTACGATCTATTCATTCAATATTTCCCTTTTTCGAGGATAAATTATCACATTTAAATCATGTGTCAGATATACTAATACCTCATCCCATCCATCTGGAAATCTTGGTTCAAACCCTTCACTGCTGGATACAAGATGCCCCCTCTTTGCATTTATTGCGATTCTTTCTCCACGAGTATCGTAATTCGAATAGTCTCATTACTCCAAAGAAATCCATTTCTCTTTTTTCAAAAGAGAATCAAAGATTCTTCTTGTTACTATATAATTCTCATGTATATGAATGTGAATCCGTATTAGTGTTTCTCCGTAAACAATCTTCTCATTTACGATCAACATCCTCTGGAACTTTTCTTGAGCGAACACATTTCTATGGAAAAATAGAACATCTTGTAGTAGTGCTTCGTAATGATTTTCAGAAGACCCTATGGTTGTTCAAGGACCCTTTCATGCATTATGTCAGATATCAAGGAAAATCCATTCTGGCTTCAAAGGGGACTCATCTTCTGATGAAGAAATGGAAATCTCACCTTGTCTATTTTTGGCAATGTCATTTTTACTTGTGGTCTCTACCGGACAGGATCCATATAAACCAATTATACAATCATTCCTTATATTTTCTGGGCTATCTTTCAAGTGTACGACTAAACACTTCGGTGGTAAGGATTCAAATGCTAGAGAATTCATTTCTAATGGATACTTCTATTAATAAATTCGAGACCCTAGTCCCAATTATTCCTCTGATTGGATCAG